AACTGTTCCAAAGTCTTATAAGTTGCATTAATCAAATTCAATTTTTCTCGTTCTATTTCAGAGTATCCAGTCATTCGAAATTGATCCGCTTCTATTTCGACTTTCCGTAAGCGGGCCCGGGCTTTTTCTAACTGGTCTAGGGCCCCTTTGCGTAATTCTTCTGAATTTTGAATAGTCTTCAAGATCCTTTGTTTTCGATTATCTAATAAATCACTTAACACTCCCTTTCCAAAAAAAATTAACACACCAAGTACTACGCTTAGGTTTATTAGATTGGTTGCAAAAATATCAGTATTAAACCCGAAACTCCCCGCGGATGGCCAATAACCCAAGGAAAGGAAAGAATCGGTTACATTTTTCATATGATCTCCTCTTTCTTATAGTTATAGATAGACTACTTAATTTTTTTTTATTTCTATTCTTTAATTGTATTCTTTTATTATGACTTTCACTATTTCTAAATAGAAAATAGTAAATTGAGTCAAAAAAATATATTGATATTAGAAATGAATTTTAATGGATTTTTTTTTTCAATTGGAAATTTCCAAGTATTGGAAATTTCCAATAAGCTTGATACTTATTCGATTCGAATTAGTTCGATTCGAATTCGGTACCAGGTCTTATACAGGTCAGTTGCGAAATACCTCGTTTGTTACAATACAATTGCAATACTTCCTAAAAAAAGTTCGTCCATTGGACTAAGAAGGTAAAGGAAAAAGTTAGTTGGATCCTCATTCTTAAACCAGGGATTTCCGTGGGTTGTTGTTCCTAAGTAATTAAATTGTAGGAATTAAATATTAAAATAATTCGAAAAAACAAGATCAACAAATCTTACGGAAATAAATAAAAATATGTGTTTTTAGGATTAAACAAAAGGATTCGCAAATAAAAGAGCTAATGCTACAACTAACCCATAAATTGTTAAAGCTTCCATGAAAGCTAGACTAAGTAATAAAGTACCCCGTATTTTTCCTTCCGCCTCTGGTTGTCTCGCGATCCCTTCTACAGCCTGTCCCGCAGCAGTACCTTGACCAACCCCAGGTCCAATAGAAGCAAGCCCGACAGCCAATCCAGCAGCAATAACGGAAGCGGCAGAAATCAGTGGATTCATGATAAGTTCCTCGCGCCAAAACAAAAATAAAGAAATAGTTAATGATACAATCAACCAATATTTAGTAAGACAAATTAGATATATTTTTTTTTAGTTCCTATATACCTAAGTTAATGTCTAATATCACATATACGTGTTTTTCCCCCATACCGTAAACCAAATATTGTATCTTTATTGTATCTTAAAGTCATCGGGATTCTCGAATCATTCTTCGAAAGATTTACAAGAGTTTTCTTATAGCGATTAGATTATATACACCTAGTTCGACCCCCCATTCCTACGCAAACCAATCCATATTTTTTTTACAATTAAAAAATATCGTAACCTTTTTTACAATTACTCTAGATCGTCTATATCTTGATTTATACCTTATTTGTCTATTTATCTTCCCTAAGTGGATTACCTCAAACGGCGCATACATTGCGTCAGGCTAAGCTAAAAAAGACTGTGTTGGAAACTAGTCAATGATGACCTTCCATGGATTCGCCTATATAAGCCGCAGCTAGGGTTGCAAAAATAAGAGCTTGAATACCGCTTGTAAATAATCCAAGGAACATGACTGGTATAGGAACTACTAAAGGTACTAAAGAAACAAGAACAACAACTACTAATTCATCAGCTAAAATATTTCCGAAAAGTCGAAAACTAAGCGATAACGGTTTTGTGAAATCTTCTAAGATGTTAATAGGTAAAAGGATTGGCGTTGGTTGAATATATTTACCGAAATAACTCAATCCCTTTTTTGTAAGGCCCGCATAAAAATATGCTACTGAAGTAAGTAAAGCTAAAGCAACGGTCGTGTTTATATCATTTGTGGGTGCGGCTAACTCCCCGTGAGGTAACTGTATAATTTTCCAGGGTAAAAGAGCCCCTGACCAATTCGAAACAAAAATAAATAGAAACATAGTTCCAATAAAGGGAACCCATGGACCGTATTCTTCTCCAATTTGAGTTTTGCTCACGTCTCGAATGAATTCAAGAACATATTCAAAGAAATTCTGACCATCAGTAGGAATGGTTTGTGGATTACGAACAGCTAGAATGGCTGAACCTAATAAAATAGCAATTACGACCCAAGAAGTAATAAGTACTTGCGCATGGACTTGGAAACTTCCTATTTGCCAATAGAAATGTTGGCCTACTTCCACACCGGATATATCGTATAAACCTTTTAGTGTTTTGATAGAACATAATAGAACATTCATATTACCCTCTGAAAGAAATAGAACTTAAAAAGGAATTATTTTGATTCAACCATCTTTTTTTTTTTCGATTTGCCTACTTGAATTATATATTTAAAATATCAACTAATCACAGAAAATCTCCGGTTTTTAGCTCTTTTATGCTAGTCAAGAATAATAACCGATTCAATAAATCGATTATATGGAG